AATAGCCCCTCTGGCTATGATACATAAATAAGATAAAATCAGAATCAAACCCGTATTTTGCTTACTTAACCTTAGGTTAATTTGATTTGATAAAAGGGAATAAAATTGCCCGAACCTCTGCTATTTTATTTGAGTTTAGGTTTAATTAAGTTTGACGAGAATAATACTCTACGACTAGCAATTCATTTATTTTTAAACCGACCCATTTACTATCTATTATTTGATTGACCAGTCCTTTATATTGGACTGGGTGAAGAGTCAAATGGTTTGGCACTTCCGCCTGAGGGGAAGAGTCGAGAGAATTTTGAATCAGAGTTCTGGATTTTTGTTCATCCTTCGCCATAATAATATCTCGGGGTTTGCAGCGATAACTTGGTATATCTACTATACGCCCATTCACTAAAATATGTCTATGGTTAACAAATTGGCGGGCTGCGGGAATAGTCGAAGCCATGCCCAATCGAAAAAGGATGTTATCCAAACGCATTTCAAGTAATTGTAGTAAAACTTGACCTGTTGACCCCTTGGCTTTTCCGGCGATATGAACGTATTTAAGTAATTGTCGTTCTGTAAGACCATAATGAAAACGCAATTTTTGTTTTTCTTCTAGGCGAATACGATATTGAGATTTTTTCCCGGAACGCGATTGGTTTCTAAGATCACTCCCGGCTTTAGGCCTTTTATTAGTTAGTCCTGGTAAAGCCCCCAGGCGGCGTATTTTTTTGAAACGAGGTCCTCGGTAACGCGACATAAAATAAAGACTCCTTAATTCTTATTAAGAATTCATTTCATTCTTTTTTTTTTTTTTGAAAATTTTATTTTTTACAGAATAAATCTAAACTCAAACTGAACTAAATGAAGCGAAGTTTGCTGAAGTAGTGTACTTGTACTATTGCTATACAGAAGAATGAGATAAATTGGATAAATAGTCAAACTTTCTATTATTATATATATAAATATAATATATATTTAATATATAATATTAATATAATATATAATAATATAAGATCCTTTTCCTGGCATAGTCAGGAGTTCCCCCTATAACTTAACCTATAACTTAATAAATTCATGGATTTTGGAAAGAGGGGAAGACACTTTTCAATCTTCTTTGATTTCAAAGAAAGATTCTCAATTTTTCAAAAATGGAATAAAAAATGAAAAATATAAAAAAGCCGGCTATCGGAATCGAACCGATGACCATCGCATTACAAATGCGATGCTCTAACCTCTGAGCTAAGCGGGCCCGCATTATAGTAATAGAAATTTTCTATGCATAGCATAGGAATTCAAGACACTATTACTATAAGTATAGTGTCTCTAGAAATATAGAAAAGAACAGAATCCATAATTACCAATAAATATTGGATATTATAGAACATAACGATTTCTATAGCGATAGAAAATTGTGATTTCTTTATCACAATGCTAAATTAGAATAGAATAATATTCGACAGCCAATCTTAACTATTTTTAGATAGTCAAGCTTTTTTTTTTATTTTGAATTCACATGATATTTGAAATTCTTTTTGTTACACTTCTATCCTACAATATTTCTTTCTAATTTGTTTGATTAATTATAACTAATCAAACATTCCTCGGCTTTCATTCGAAAAAGGGGAAGTTAAAAAAAGAATCGACCCTTTAAGTATCCCAGTTGCATGGGAAAAATGGCATGAAGAGAAAGATATATAAAGGATATATATCAATCTATATTGAATTGCCGATACAGAAATGATAAAATTCAATTTGATTGAATCAAATATGGGTTTCCTATAGGTAAGAAAAAAATACTTTTTCGAGATAGTAATCGCTATCTAATAAATTCATAAATTCAAAGGTTCCAGTATAAATGAAAGAAAAAAGGAATAATATTATAATAAAATCTTAATCTCAAAACAAAAGACAAAAAGAAGGGGGATATGGCGAAATCGGTAGACGCTACGGACTTAATTGGATTGAGCCTTGGTATGGAAACTTACTAAGTGATAACTTTCAAATTCAGAGAAACCCCGGAATTAATAAAAATGGGCAATCCTGAGCCAAATCCTGTTTTCCCAAAACAAAGGTTTCAAAAAACGAAAAAAAAGGATAGGTGCAGAGACTCAATGGAAGCTGTTCTAACAAATGGAGTTGACTGCGTCGGTAGAGGAATCTTTCCATGGATCCTTTATTTTATAAAGGATGAAAGATAAACGCATCTATTGAATACTATATCAAATGATTAATGTTGGCCCGAATCTATTTTTTTAATATGAAAATGAAAAAATGGAAAAATCGGTGTGAATTTTTTTCACGTTGAAGAAAAAATAGAATATTCATCAACTCATTTACTCCGTAGTCCGATAGATCTTTTAAAGAACTTATTAATCGGACGAGAATAAAGATAGAGTCCCATTCTACATGCTACATATCAATACCGGCAACAATGAAATTTATAGTAAGAGGAAAATCCGTCGACTTTAAAAATCGTGAGGGTTCAAGTCCCTCTATCCCCAAAAAG